CTCAGAATCAATTGGCAAGAGGTCAACGATTACGTGAGTTGCTCAAACAATCTCAAGCAGCCCCTCTCACGGTGGAAGAACAGATAATGACTATTTATACTGGAACGAATGGTTATCTTGATTCATTAGAAATTGGACAGGTAAGGAAATTTCTCGTTGAGTTACGTACTTACTTAAAAACGAATAAACCTCAGTTCCAAGAAATTATATCTTCCACCAAGACATTCACTGAGGAAGCAGAAGCCCTTTTGAAAGAAGCTATTCAAGAACAAATGGAACGCTTTATACTTCAGGAACAAGTATAATTTCTACTTCAGGAACAAGTATGTATAAAGAAATTTTTTTAGATAACTTTCTAATTTTTTATAAAAAATTCTTTATTTTATATAATCTAATTTTTTCTTTTTTATTATATTTTATTATATTATTAATAGATTTCATAATAGATTTCATATTAAGATAAAAGAAATTCTAACTATAAAAATAAGTTATAACAAATATATAGGTAAGTATAAGCGTCTCTTATTCAAATTATTCAAAATACCTAGTAGAAATATAAGAAAATATATGGAAATAAATTGCGTCCAATAGGATTTGAACCTATACTAAAGGTTTAGAAGACCTCTGTCCTATCCATTAGACAATGGACGCTTTTTTTTTTTAGTTTAATTTTTTAGTTTAATTGTTACATCTTTTGTTCAGAAAAAAGAATATGTGAGAGACTTCCAGGAATTGCGCATTCAATTCAATGATTCAGTATATTAATTACATTAAATTAGATTAATTACATTAATCTGAATCATTCTATTATTTAATATATTTAAATAGAATAATATTTAATTATATAATTTAATTATATAATTATAATAAATGATAAATAGATAATAAATAGAAATGAAGAAATTAATATAGATTTAATATATATAATAAATCTAGAATCATAAATCTAGATACTATATAGATAATATAGGGATAATATAGAGATATAAGCGGGTAGCGGGAATCGAACCCGCATCGTTAGCTTGGAAGGCTAGGGGTTATAGTCGACGTTGATTCATCATTTTTAACGTCTCTAATTCAAAACCGAACGTGAAACTTTGGTTTCATTCGGCTCCTTTATGTAAGATGGAGAAATTCCACAGATGTCAGATGGAAACGAAATAAAAAAGTTTAAAAAAACTTTTTTTGGCCCATAACATCTATGTCAGCTTTTCTGTTTGAATGCATTCAAAACAACCCGCTTTCTAGATGATCCCTATAGAAAAGGGGGATTATAACAATTTTTCTAGTTACTTCGTTCTCTATTTCTATTTGAAAGAATCTTTAGGAAAAGCATTTTGTTTCCACCGAGCTAAAACAATATGTCGATGTCTCTAGTAAACCAAAGTCATTGTTTAATAGCTATTTTGCTTCAATCTCTCTTATACATACAAATCATAAAATTGAAGATTTAGTTACGATTAGAAATACTCCCTTCTCTCTTTATCCATGGATACTTTACTCATACTCATTCAATTGGAAGTATTGATCCAATTTAAAAACAAATTATGTTTCGTAATTTCATAATCCAATTTTTTTTTTTTGAATTTATAATTGACTCTTTTGGATATAAATCACGAGAATGTCTATTCTTCCTCGAATCTTTCATTGATAGGTAAAGGATTTAATCCTTTTAAGAAATAAAGTTTTTGATCGGAATATTAATCAAACAAACCGAAGGGACCCCTTAACTATTAAGGGATTAATAGAACGAATCACACTTTTACCACTAAACTATACCCGCTACAATGTGATTGTTGTATCGAAATGTCTCTTTTGTCGAACAAAAAAATTGGTCATAATAATTAAGAAGATAGGATCAGAAAAGACTCATGAAAATTAGAGCGTTGACGTGCTTTGTTCAAGGAGCCCGATTAATTTAGGGAAAGAGGATTCATTTAAATAACTAAATAACACTCTTTTTTTCTTTTGATCGGGGTGCTTTGACATTGACAGATACCGCTCGATAATGTACGCCAAAACAATAAAATTGTGCAAGAATATATAGTTACACTCTTTCTTTTTTTTTATTCCAGTAAAGTAAATGGAATAAAAAAAAAAAAGAATAATTAAGAAATGACACTTTGATTCTATTCTGTATCATAGGAATCGAAATAGTCTTTATTATATTATGATTGTTGTTGTTTCAATAACAAGCATTTTTTTTTTCAAATCAAATAAATAATTTTTTTATATGATTCATTAGAACAAAAAAGGCCCAGCGAGGTACTGACCAGGCCGGGCTGTGGAATTAAAAAAAGCTCTTGCAGACGAAATCAAAGAGGTACTTTTTATTATATATTTCTAAATCTATTTATATTCATTGGAATAGTGGATTGGAGATATCTCTTTCGAGCCCTTACTTTATCTCAATGGAATTACTTTTATTTTTGATATTTTTTATATTTTTATATGTCTAGCTATTAGATAATTATCTATCTATTTCTATATCTATATAATAATATATATCTATATAATAAATTATCTAATATAATAATAATAAATTATATAATATAATAATAATAATATAATAATATATATCTATATAATAAATTATATAATATAATAAATTATATAATTATATTTCTATATATAATTAATATATAATTATAATAAAATAATATAAAAATAATATAATAAATAAAAATAAGAGGTATAAAAGAAAGAAAGACTCTTTTTTCAAACCTTACTTTTTGTGTAATGTAACATAGTAATTAGCCTTTTTCGATTGGGGGAGATGGCTGAGTGGACTAAAGCGTCGGATTGCTAATCCGTTGTACGGGTTTTTCGTACCGAGGGTTCGAATCCCTCTCTTTCCGCTTTTGTCAATGACTTGGTATTTTTTATTTAGCTTTCAATTTCGACGAGTCTTTTTTTTATTTTTTTTAGTTAATAGTTAAAGATGTGTAATAGATAAAATCCTAAGAACATTTCAAAATCGAGCAAGGAAAACAAAAACTTTCTTTTTTATTCTTCACGTCCAGGATTACGTCCTGGATCATTCGATAGGAATCCGAAGATAAAGAGAGAAACAAAGAATATCACTACTGTGTAAACAAATAGTTTGAGAGTAAGCATTACACAATCTCCAAGATCATTTTTTTGGAAAAAAAAAAGAGAATAGATTCTACATTTTTATACCACATATACCCCATTTTGACACCAAAAAATGGTTTTTATAAATCTATAATTTTTAGAAATCTAGAAATAGAAAAGAATTTTCAGAAATTCATTTGTAATGTAATATGAGTCAAGTCTTTCATTACCAAAATTTTTTTCATATCCACAATATCTAATTGTGGGGGACTCTAATAGGTTCTTTCAATGTAAAAAGGGGGTCCGAATTAGTAAATGGGGTGATCTCCAGACTTATCGCGGTGATACAAGAATTTCAATATTTGAATCGAAGCTTTATACTATAAGACTTTTCTGATCTTATGAATTGTTAGAATCTTTTTTTTTAGAATAAATCATGAATTTTTCTAGGACAGTATTCAAGATCTCATCGAAAACTTCCAGCAGCTTGCCAAACAAAAGCTAAGAGAAAAAATAGCACAGGTATTACTGGCATAATATCTACGATTGGATTCAAAAAAGCGTAGGCCTCCGGCAATTTGGCGAAGAAAAAACTATTTGAAGAAAGAGCAGAATTAAACCAGATACAGATCAAACTAAAGATATTAAGCATAACAAACGTTTTGTTTTTTTGTTTTGTTCTTGAAGATAATTGTATTTATTTTGATTGAGTTATTAATGTGAGTTATTGTTATTAATAATTAATAATATAAATTAATAATATAATGTTCTTTTTTTTTAGTTTAAGTTATATAAAAAAATGAGTAAAAATTAAAAAAGAAAAATAAGGTAGACCAAAAAACTTTTCTTTGATTTGAACTAACTCAATCAAAAATACTTCAATTCTCAAATTAAAAGAGAATAGAAGAAATCATACTTTCATACAATATCTTAATTGAATTATATGTAATGATCAATAAATTTGATCAAAAAATTTCGTTTAATTCTATATCTAAATGTATCAAAATCCTAGTAACAATCTATTCTATAAGTAACAATCTATTCTATAAATATTTGGACTATAATTGACGAACAACTAGTAAGAATATTAGTGTTTATTAATGTCGAATATAAATAGAAAATGGGGCGTGGCCAAGTGGTAAGGCAACGGGTTTTGGTCCCGGTATTCGGAGGTTCGACTCCTTCCGTCCCAGAGCATACCTATTATATATATCATATCAGATTATATACATCGTATCAGAATACCGATTTTATATCAGAATAAAAGATTGTCTTTTTTTTTATTTTAAACAACTTTCTCGTTTTTTTTTCTTTTTTTGATTAAGAGTATAATAATATTGGATAGAATATGATTCTTTTTTCTTATAATGATTAATTCTTATCTGAATTATATCTTTTTCGCAAATTTAATCGTGTTCAAATAACACCAAAAAACACACAGATGTAATTGAATCTATTTGTAGCCAAGTAAGATGGGAGCATAGATCAAAAGAAAAGAGTTTTAATTATAAAATAAAAATCAGGGGACGGGCTTTTCATTCTATGTCCATACCTTTCATATTTAAATTAGTTACTCAAAAAAAAGCCTTACTTCGTATATTCATTGGAATTTTCAATGATGCATTCTAAATATAAATGCGAAAGCCTCTCTTTCTTTTTTCCCTATACTTTAACTTTAAATTTGAAATGGTGGTGCAGTCTGATTATAAATTTTCTGTGGATTTATAAATTAGAAACACGGATGTTCTTTTGATATTGGGGTACTAATTAACTTCAATCAATAATCAATAGGATTAAGTCTCTTAAGACTGGTTTAGAGTAAAAAAAAAATAGGAGCAATGACTTAATCTGGACTTGTTTTAACTTGCATTTATACAAAATAGTCTAGCACTCCCTAAACTAAATATATATATAGGATTCTTTTTTGATTTATGATTCATCATCTTCATAGAATTGACGGAGTAGATAGGAGTTAATTGTCAACGAAAAATACCAATTTCAATGTCTGCGTCTGTCCGAATATCATTAAAAAACAATCAAGTTACATACGTAACATATGTCTTTTCTTTGAACCTCGTTCTTAAGTATTTTGTGTTTTCTCTAATTCTAATGAATAATTGTAAATCTATGTAACAATGGAGACAAAATTTATTATCTTATTCACTTTACCTTAGGTAAAAATTGCATAAAAATTATTGAATTTTTCAAGTCAAATAAACTACGCAGAAAATGAGGAAATGCTTATATGTATGTCTTGTTATCGTTCTCTTTCATTGAAAAATTTGATTTCGATTGATTTTTGTGAAAAGAGATTTGTGATCCCTAAATTTGAAATATTTAACATAGAATATCTATAATTACTTTGAAAAACATTTGTTTAGTCTATATGATAGATATGGGGATCTCCTATTCTTTTCTTTCGATTATGATTTATCAAAAAGAATAACAACTCCAATCCTCCCTTACATCAGTCTTTATTCCCCACCCCATTAAAATGAAATAAAATAGAAATATATATGGGGTTAAATTGAATTCTTGCTGAGACTTCTTCAGAAACTACCCATTCAGAAAAGTATAGATTACTATGTACCGACCGAACCAATGATTATTCATGATTCCATAATTGAATCAATTACATACTGGTTACAGCAACCTACTAGAGAAATGTTATGGTAAAACTTCGTTTAAAACGATGTGGTAGAAAGCAACGTGCGACTTGAAGGATATGGTCGGCTGTGGATTCTTACATCCACCATTTTATATATATATAATATAGGAATGAGGGTGCTCTTGGCTCGACATCGTTTGTTCTGTTCCACTAGAAAAACCTCATTTTTTGAGGGTTGCGATGTAAATAGTACATGATCATGATGGAGCTCGAGTAAAGTAAAAAGTATTGATTCATTTTTTAGGGACATGGATCTAGGGTTAGTGTTAATTAATAAGTTGAAACAACTTCGTAAGTATATTTTCGATATAGAAATCGAAAGGATCCAATTCTAGCAAGTTTCAAATTCCTAACGAAAATTTCTTGGAATTGGTAAAACGCTTTCGATCAAAAGTGTATCACGCAGGAATCAACCATTTGTATGATTCTTTTATAGAAAGAAATTACAAAAATGGTATGTTGCTGCCATTTTTTTAAATGATTAAAGATCACCGAAGTAATGTCTAAACCCAACGATTCAAGGCAACGATAAAGAATCCTGGAACAAGTAAAGACCGTTTTCAGTTGTCTCAAAAAATAGATCATAATGAAGAATCAAAATAAATTCTAAAGGAGACAGACAAAAAATGCGTGGTTAGAGACCGCTCAATAAAGGAAATGCCTAAAGGTTTTCCTTTGGATTATTTGAGAGTTATCCAACTTGAGTTATGAGGATGTGAATACGAATGATTTTTTTTCTTTTTCGGGCAAGAATAAGGAATAAGAAAAAGTACTTAAATCCTTAAATCATAGTTTAATTGATTTGATGATTTGATGGATATATTTGACATTAATTAGAAATTCTATATATAGACATAATTTCTAATTTCTAATTTTCTTGAGCCGTACGAGGATAAAACTTCTTATACGTTTCTAGGGGGGGTATTATTCATCTACATCTATCCCAATGGGCGGTTTATCGAATCGTTGCAATTGATGTTCGATCCAGAAGAGAAGGAAGAGATCTTCGGAAAGTGGGTTTTTATGATCCGATAAAGAATCAAACTTATTTAAATGTTCCTGCTATTCTATATTTCCTTGAAAAGGGCGCTCAACCTACGGGAACTGTTCATGACATTTCAAAGAAGGCGGGAGTTTTTATGGAACTTTCTATTAATTAAGAGATGAAATTCAATTAATATTCAATTCAATTAATATTCAATTCAATTAATATTCAATTAATGAAATACAATTACAATAACTACAATAATCAATTAATGAAATACAATAAATAAAAATAATGAAATACAATAAATAAAAAAAAAGGGGGGGGGTGACTTGGATATAACTTTGTATAACCTTTTCTATACAACCCCCCCCCTATTTTGCTCTATTACTACCATAAAATGTCGTCGTCTATAACGACAAAAATTTCTTTTTTTTAGTGAGATAAATTCATATAAGACAGATAGATAGAAAAAAGATCAAGTGAATAAATGAATGAAGGAGTTGGATCTATAAATATAAAATTTTACATTATCGCTAATTCAATAATGGTTGATTTTTCGTTGAAACTTTAACTTTATTTCTTTTTTTATTTATTTTATTTGTTCATAAAAAAAACATGGGATTTAAGCTTTTTTTTTTACTTATATTCATTGAGTAAACCCAATCAATATTTTTTTATACTTCTCTCCGAATTTTTTTTTACGTCTATACCCTTTTGTATTTATCTTTATTAAATATTTGTATTTATCTTTATTAAATATGTAGTGCTAATTCAATACAAGTCATTAGTTTTTTGATTTTTAATTTCTATTTAATAAAATTTCTTATAGTAATTCAATATTATATTGAATATTGAATTTAATAAGAAAATAGTGTTGAATTAAATAGAAAATAGTGAATAATTTTTTATTTTAATTTCTGGTTTTCTACTTTTCTCAACATTAACTTTTATATTGACAACAGTATATCAAACAAATATAATCCGATCGTGAATAAATGTATATATTTCTTTCTGTTCTATAGACTTGGGTCTTTCTTTCTTTTTTTTATTAAAAAAAAAGAAATGGATAAGATAATAATGGATAACATACGAACAAAATCTGTGGTAGTCTATAAATTTTGATTTTATCTCTATTTTTATCTTAATCTATATTCTTATCTTAGACGTCATTGTATTTGCAGCTGATATGTTCATTTTTATGTTATGCTCAGAATCAATTAGAAATATTTTTTCTATTTTAATATTTTGATTGCGTTGTGAAATTCAATCTCTTTTTTGATTACGATTGGATCTATACATTTTTATTCGGGTTGCTAACTCAACGGTAGAGTACTCGGCTTTTAAGTGCGACTAGCATTTTTTACACATTTGTATGAAGCAACGGATTCGTCAATCCCATCGGTAGAGTTTGTAAGACCGCGACTGACCCTTAAAGGAAGGAATGGAAAAAGCAGCATGTCGTATTTCGTATTAATGGAGAATTCTGAGAATATTTTATTCTTATCTTATCGGATCGATCCAAAATCATGTTTGAATTCTTGACGCGCAAAAAAATTAATTTAAGGTTGGGTTAAGTGAATAAATGGATAGAGCCCCATGGCTCCAATTAAAGGGAAACAAAAAAAGCAACGAGCTTCTGTTCTTAATTTGAATGATTACCCGATCTAATTAAACGTTAAAAATATATTAGTGCTTGATGCGGGAAATGTTTTTACCATAAGTGGATTATCCATTTTTTTTTTAATCCTAATTATTAGTAGATATTCTCCATTAGAGTGTGGGGATGAATGTGTAGAAAAAGCAGTATATTGATAGTATATTGATAAAAATATTTTTTTTTACAAATTTCCAAAATCAAAAGAGCGATTGGGTTGAAAAAAGAAAGGATTTCTAACCATCTTGTTATCCTAGAATGAACATAAACCTATTTAATTAGATGGAAAAAGAGAGGATAAAGAGTCCGTTGATGAGTCTTATCTATTTCCGGGGTATCTATCTAGTGTTTTCTTACTATAATATCCTGTTTTGACTGTATCGTACTATGTGTCATTTAATACCCCAAGAAATCCCCTATCCCTGGTTCAAGTTCAAATCTAATTTTAAATAAATGGAGGAATTTCAAGGATATTTCGAACTAGATAGATTTAGGCAACACGACTTCCTATACCCACTTATCTTTCGGGAGTATATTTATGCACTTGCTCATGATCATGGTTTAAATAGAGTGATTTTGTTGGAAAATGTAGCTTATGATAATAAATCTAGTTTACTGATTGTAAAACGTTTAATTACGCGAATGTATCAACAGAATCATTTGATGATTTCCGCTAATGATTCTAACCAAAATCAATTTTTGGGATACAACAAGAATTTGTATTCTCAAATTATATCAGAAGGATTTGCAATCATTGCGGAAATTCCATTTTCTCTACGATTAAGATCTTCTTTGGAAGGGGCACAAATCGTAAGATCTTACAATTTACGATCCATTCATTCACTATTTCCCTTTTTAGAGGACAAATTCCCACATTTAAATTATGTAGCAGATGTACTAATACCCTACCCCATCCATATAGAAATCTTGGTTCAAACCCTTCGCTACCGGGTGAAAGATGCCTCCTCTTTCCATTTATTGCGGTTCTTTCTTCATGAGTATTCTAATGGTAATATTCTTATTATTCTAAATAAATCTATTTCTATTTTTTCAAAAAGTAATTCAAGATTATTATTATTCCTATATAATTCTTATATATGTGAATACGAATCCGTTTTCCTTTTTATCCGTAACCAATCTTCTCATTTACGATTAACATCTTCTGGAGTCCTTTTTGAGCGAATCTATTTACATAGAAAAATGGAAGATCTTGTCGAAGTCTTTGTTAATGATTTTCGGGGCATCTTATGCTTCCTCAAGGATCCTTTCATTCATTATGTTAGATATCAAGGAAAATCAATTCTGGCTTCAAAAGATACGCCTCTTCTGATGAATAAATGGAAATATTACCTTGTCAGTTTATGGCAATGTCATTTTTATGTATGGTCTCACCCAGGAAGGATCTATATAAACCAATTATCCAAGCATTCCCTCGACTTTTGGGGTTATTTTTCAAGTGTGCCACTAAATCCTTCAATGGTGCAGAGTCAAATGCTAGAAAATTCATTTCTAATAAATAATGCTCCCAAGAAGCTCGATACAATAGTTCCAATTATTCCTCTGATTGGATCATTGGCTAAAGCGAAATTTTGTAACGCATTAGGGCATCCCATTA